GGAAAATAGAAATGCTAAAATAGGAATAACACTTGATATTATTAAAAATGCCCAGAAAATGTCATATTCATAAAGTATAAACATAGACAGACTCCTTTGTGGAAAAATTTTAGAATTATTGGAATTGTCAAGTTATCCATAACTCCTTAGTCAAAACAACAACTCATTTTGAACGAACCACTTAAGATTTTCCGAAAAAAAAAAAGAAAAGTTTCGTTTGTTGTCTCTCCTTTCAAGCGTGATTGACTGGTTTTTATCTTTTGTTTTCCATAAAATTTCTAATTATCTAATTCTATAATTAGTGTTCTTATCTTTCATATATACAAAAAAATAGACAAATAAAACCTTTTCACTTTCCCCTAGGGTTTACTAAATAAACAAAGAAAAAAATTCAAAATCGAATTCGTTCTTTATTTTTTAAAATTTCGGAGAGAGATAATTGAGATGTAAGAGAAGAGGTTATTTAGAAATTCGGATTTCAGAATTAGTTAGAATCAAACTAGTCTATTTTATTTAATCCGAATTTGGTCCAAGTAGTTACCATTCTTTGTATTTTTTATAAGGAAAAAGGGCGATTACTTATTTTGCACTTTATATAGGTACTATAATATGAAACTTAAAAGTTTCTTTGATAACGTTTCCGATGAAATTTACCAAGGATATTTTTGAAATCCAGGCCTGTTTACAAAAAAAAGAATAGTGATTTGATCGAGTTTGTATAAACTTTATTTTTTTTAGTGTATACCTAAATCCATTTGTTATATTCAAATGGAGTTGATTGATTGGACTGAAATTCATTCATTAATATTCAATTGATTCCGAGGGTTTTGCTTCTAACAATTCACTAGTATTAGGGATAATTAAGTATAATATACTAATTAAGGGGCAATCTAATTCATTCTTTGATGAAATAGTATAGGAACTAGAAAAATTCTTATATTAATTGACTTACAAAGTTTAATTACGAAAAGAAAGTTTGTTTTTCCTAGATTGGATACATATTGATTCGATCCCGTGAAATGCATTTTTTTGCTCCGCCAGAAATAAGACTCGGTATTAATTTTATAAGCATTTTTTTGATGAGAGACAGCGGATGGTTTAAAAAAAATCAAAATGATATTAATTAATATAATTCGTAATATTATAGTATATAAAATTTTAGGGCTATACGGACTCGAACCGTAGACTTTCTCGGTAAAACAGATCAAACTTTTTTATTCTCAAAATGATTTGAACTGTTTCAAAGACCCAACATGCAGTTTTTTGCATTGGGCTCTTTCATTAACTAATATAAATATCAGTTAATCCACCATATTTTTTCTTGATGGAAAGAAAATGGTTCCATGTGCTGTGATTCATTATTTATTTGAACTTTGATTCAGAAGCACTACCAAAGTGTTTCAAAAAAGAGTTATATTGACGTAGGTCTGCCTTTGGCCGAGATAAATTTATAAATTAAATGGAGTCTCTATCGTTCTGCTTAAAGAATAGAATATGAAACTTCATACACCTTAAAGTTCATATTCATAGTACGAAAAGATTTTTTTGAGACCTTTATACTCAAAAAGCCTAGCATTCAATAGGCTGGATATTCACCTTATCAATATTTCAAATTCAAAATAGGTTCTATTTGGTGACTAAAAGGACACCTGAATCAGACCTAATTCAAACTAATTGTCCGGCTATTGTTCTCTTGTTTTGTTTCCTTAAAGTCATAGAGTAAGACATCGATCGATTTCTCAAAAATATTAATGGAATTTTTTTGATTACATGATGGACTCCCCTGAAAAACATTGGCGCGCGTGTAAACGAGGTGCTCTACCTAACTGAGCTATAGCCCTTGTGCTACATAACATATTTTAACATGTCGATAATTTATTGTCAAGATGACCATTCGCGATACAAGATCCTAGCTCTTTGATTGATATTGCTTATAAACAATATTGAATTTATAATCTATCTATGTGATGTAACTTTTGAATTCTCTTTAGTAATGCAAAATAACCTACTTAACTCAGCGGTTAGAGTATTGCTTTCATACGGCGGGAGTCATTGGTTCAAATCCAATAGTAGGTAAAACTTATTAGATACCGTTGTTCTGATATCTAATAAGTTATTAAATTCACCCTCTAGTAATTTGTTATATCCTATTATTATTTGGATTTCTTTTTTTTTTTTATACAGAAAAAGAAAAAATAATAGTAATCTTGTATATATGGATTCTTTTATAGGGTGTATAAGTCTAACTTCGTGTGATTAGGAGTATTTACGTGCATTAACTGATTACGAAATTGTATTGATAGCCTCTACTCGTGTCCTAGCTCGTCTGAGAGCTAGATTGGCTTCAATTATTTGTCGCTTTCCTTCCGCGTTCTTCAAGTTAGTGTCGGCTATTTCAAGAGTTTGCTGAGCTTCTAGTGGATCAATGTCACTACTCTTCTCAGCATCATTTACTAAAACAGTGATCTCATTATTGCCTATTCTAGCAAAACCGCCCATCAGAGCCATTGTTAACCATTGGTCGTTAAGGCGTATTCTCAAGATACCTATATCTACAGCTGTGGCAATGGGGGCGTGGTTTGGTAATACGCCGATTTGACCACTATTAGTAGATAAAATAATTTCTTTTACTTCTGAATTCCAAACAATTCTATTAGGAGTCAGTACACAAAGATTTAAGGTCATTTCTTCAATTTGCTCTCCATTTCTAAGTTCATAGCTTTCGTGGTAGCTTCATCGATGTTACCTACCAAATAAAAGGCCTGCTCAGGAAGACTATCCAATTCGCCGGAAAGGATCAATTGAAATCCTCTAATTGTTTCGGCTAGACCAACATATTTTCCTGGAGAGCCTGTAAATACTTCGGCTACGAAAAAAGGTTGTGATAAGAAACGCTCAATTTTGCGCGCTCTTGCTACGGTTAACCGGTCTTCTTCGGATAATTCGTCCAACCCAAGGATAGCTATAATGTCCTGAAGTTCTTTGTAACGTTGTAAGGTTTGCTTAACTCTTTGCGCAATTTCATAATGTTCTTCGCCAACGATCCTAGGTTGGAGCATCGTTGATGTTGAATCTAATGGATCCACTGCTGGATAGATCCCTTTGGCGGCTAATCCTCTTGATAGTACAGTAGTAGCGTCTAAATGTGCAAATGTCGTAGCAGGAGCGGGATCGGTCAAATCGTCTGCAGGTACATAAACGGCTTGAATCGAAGTTATGGACCCTTCCTTTGTGGATGTAATTCTTTCCTGTAAAGAACCCATTTCGGTACTAAGAGTAGGTTGATAGCCTACAGCGGAAGGCATTCTACCCAATAAGGCGGATACTTCAGATCCTGCTTGAACGAAACGAAAAATATTGTCGATAAATAGCAGTACGTCTTGTTCATTAACATCTCGGAAATATTCCGCCATAGTTAGGGCCGTCAAACCAACCCTCATACGTGCCCCCGGCGGTTCATTCATTTGACCGTAGACTAGAGCCACTTTTGATTCTGCAATATTTTGTTCATTGATAACTCCGGATTCTTTCATTTCCATGTAAAGATCATTTCCTTCACGAGTACGTTCACCTACCCCGCCAAATACAGATACACCCCCATGAGCTTTTGCAATATTGTTGATCAATTCCATAATGAGTACTGTTTTACCCACTCCAGCTCCACCAAATAGTCCTATTTTTCCTCCACGGCGATAAGGGGCTAAAAGATCTACCACTTTAATTCCTGTTTCAAAAATAGATAATTTAGTATCTAGCTGCGTAAAGGCGGGCGCCGATCTATGAATAGGGGATGTTGTGCGAGTATCGACGGGCCCCAAATTATCAACAGGCTCCCCCAGCACGTTAAAAATTCGTCCCAGAGTGGCTCCACCAACTGGAACGCTTAGGGGAGCTCCTGTGTCAATAACGCCCATTCCTCGTGTTAGACCATCTGTAGCACTCATAGCTACAGCCCTAACTCGATTATTTCCTAGTAATTGTTGTACCTCACAAGTCACATTAATTGGTTGGCCAGCAGTATCTCGACCCTTAACTACTAGAGCGTTGTAAATATTCGGCATTTTGCCTGGAGGAAAGGCTACGTCCAGTACGGGACCAATAATTTGAGCGATACGCCCCAGGTTTTTTTTTTCAAGTGTGGAAACACTAGGATCAGAAGTAGCAGGATTAATTATCATAATATTATAAATATAGTTTAAAGTAAAATATGTCGAAAATTTTTTGCAAAAATGAAAATTATCGAAAAAAAGAGGTCCGATAGCAAGTTGATCGATTAATTAAATTCGAAATTAAGAGTTAGTAATCCATTTTGTTGGTACCATCCAAAGGAATCCAATTCCATTTTTTTTATTAGTCCATTTCTATTCAATTTCAATCATTGAAATTTCAAGTTCAGTCAACCTATTTGAAAAATTTGAAATGGATGATGAAAAAAAATCGTGAGAAAGTTCTTTGATTTGTCTATTAAGTATAGACAATCCTTTACTCTATTATCTACAGAAATCGAACCCGAACTCTAAACTCTATTTAATTTCTGATTCATTAGCACTGGAACTTAGTTCTTTATTTAGTATATTAATTTATGCCCAGCCTATTCTTCTTTTGCATGATGGAATTTCGCCAATTTTCACATCTAGGATATACATATACACCATGTATCGCTGTCAAGAGTCAATTTAGAATTTTTTAGTTCTTTCAATCCAAATGGGGGTAAGAAATTTGAAACTTTAAAAACAATGGTTGGGTTGCGCCATGTATATGAAAGAGTATACAATAATGATGTATTTGTTGAATCAAATACATTACACGGTCTAATAACGAACCCTTTTGATTAGTTGATAATATTGGTTGATAATTTGACGAAAGATTCCTGTAAAAAAAAGGTTTAAGACCTAATTTATGTCGAGTAGACCTTGTTGCTTTGTTGTACAAATTTTTAATTAAAGTTGTAGGGAGGGACTTATGTCACCACAAACAGAGACTAAAGCAAGTGTTGGATT